ATGCAATTTGGAATACTCGAAGGGTCAATTCTTTTCTTTTAATTCTTTTCTTTTATATTATATATATATATATATATTATTTCTTTTCTACATTCATATTAATTATGAATAACTAAGAATGCAAAGTTAATAGCTAAGATTCCTGCAGTTTACTAAATTCCTATGGATGTACAATTTCTGTTATGCGAGCCCGCTTAGCTCAGAGGTTAGAGCATCGCATTTGTAATGCGATGGTCATCGGTTCGACTCCGATAGCTGGCTTTTTTCTATTTGTTTGAGTTTTTACGTGATTGATAATGTCTTTTTTAATTAAAGAATATTGAAAAGACTTCTTTCTTTTTTTCCAAAGGTTACCGATTATTATGTCGTAGGAATGTAAAGTTATAAATAATTGTTAGAGTAGTTAAATCTCCGCAAAACAAATCAAGAAAAAGAAAAGGACCTTTTTCTTTTCCTATATACATTCTTTGTGTATATATAAGGTATATATATATATATATAAGGTATATATAAGAAAGTTCGAATATTAATACAATCTATCTCAGTATTCTTTATAGTATAATTCGAATACTTCAGTAGATTTGACTGCATTTATTATATTTATCCTTTAGTTCTAGTTCAGTTTGAATTTAGGTTTATGGAATTTCAATAAAATAGGGCAAATTAGGAGTATTTATGTCACGTTACCGAGGACCTCGTTTCAAAAAAATACGCCGTTTGGGGGCTTTACCAGGATTAACTAGGAAAAGTCCTATAGCCGGGAGTGCTTTTTCGCGCCCTGGTAGAAAATCTCAATATTGTATTCGTTTACAAGAAAAACAAAAATTGCGCTTTCATTATGGTCTTACAGAACGACAATTACTGAAATACGTTCGTATCGCCGCAAAAGCCAAAGAACGGACGGGTCAGGTTTTACTACAATTACTTGAAATGCGTTTGGATAATATCCTTTTTCGATTAGGTATGGCGTCAACTATTCCTCAAGCCCGCCAATTAGTTAATCATAGACATATTTTAGTTAATGGTCGTATAGTGGATATACCAAGTTATCGCTGCAAACCCGGAGATCTTATTACAGTGAAGGATGAACAAAAATCTAAAGATATGATTCAAAATTCTCTTGATTCATTCCGCCAGGAGCAATTGCCAAAACATTTGACTCTTTACCGATCCCAATATAAAGGATCGGTCAATAAAATAATAGATAGTAAATGGGTTGGTTTGGAAATAAATGAATTGCTAGTCGTAGAATATTATTCTCGTCAGACTTAAACCTAACTAAAATAAGAGGGGTTCGGACAATTTTGCCCCAGTCACCCAAGTAATAAGTAAAGAAATCAAAAGTAAGGAGTTGATCGGAGGATTTTTCCCCATTGATATATCATAGAATGGTATGGGTATTTTCATCTCTTGTCCATTCTTTCCAGAGAAATTAGGGATAAAGAATCCATATCAAGGAAAGGTCGAACTCTTGGAATAAAGGTATCCGTTATTATGTGATTTGATACATTGTGGTCAGTCACATTGAGAATTTTGATGAAGGTACGGAAAGAGAGGGGTTCGAACCCTCGGTAAACAAAAGCCTACATAGCAGTTCCAATGCTACGCCTTAAACCACTCGGCCATCTTTCCTACATAATGATTATGGCCCAGAAAGCGAGTGAATCGCGAGTCATTTCTATTAGATTAGATGTTGGATAGGTACAGTACGCCCTATTAATTCTAACTAGAAAAAACTCTAAAAATAGAATAGAAACCTTTTAATCAAAACAAAAAAACATTATCTTTATCTTCCCAAGGAAATGCTTTTTTGTTGTTTTTATGAAAAACTTTTTCATAAAAACAATACAATATAGATATATATCTATCAATAAAGATATATATCTATTCATGTTTGCGAAGATGGCCTTCCTCTCTTTTTCTGATATCTATACTGGCTTAAATCAAGGGATTGGAACAAATCGAACGGGCGGTCTATCTATCTTTTTTTTATGAGTTAAGTCTGTTTTTATGTTATTTCGTACTGTACAATTACTTTTTTGTGGGATCGTTTTCTCCCGAGAGGTAATTAAAAGAAATTAAAAAGTGGATTGCTACCTATGCCTAGATCTCGGATAACTGGAAATTTTATTGATAAGACCTTTTCAATTGTAGCCAATATATTATTACGAATAATTCCGACAACTTCAGGAGAAAAAGAGGCATTTACCTATTACAGAGATGGTGTGATTTGATTTTTTTATTGACCACTGTCAAGTCTTAAGAGAAAGGCACATTGGCCGGGATAAAAAGATTTGAAAGAGCTCTACGCTTGTTGAAGGTGAAGTTTCTAAAAAAACAATTCCTTCTGTCGTGTATCCTCGATTAATGCAACCTCAAATGCTTCAATTGTCGATTAGAGCATTGAGCGAAAGGTTACGCCTACGGCTTGGGTTATGTATTTCCGGTTAACCCTACTCCTACTTTATTAGTACCAATAGGCGGCATAAAGGAAGAAGCACTACGCTTAGGAATCAACAAGACGAAAACTTTGTTAGAAATTATCCCTTTTCTTTATTGGGATCGGGACTAAGAAGAATGGTTGGGACAACTAATATCCATCTCATTCGTACTTTGGATACCCGTATAGCCATCGAAGACTGTTGAAGTGACTAATTTCTATAAATTTAAGGGGCGTTGAGGACAAAGAAATTGTTGGAGTTAACTTAACATTTTTATCTAGTACCAACATGTTTGATGTTAAGACAAGATCTTTTGCCGGAAGGTTGGCTAGAAATTTCTTGTAAAAACACTAGTCCCGTTCAGTTCATAATGAGGAATATTTCACTCCTTTTTCCTTTTTGGTATTAGGCTAGGCTCATTATGCACATAAAGGAGGAGCCGTATGAGATGAAAATCTCATGTACGGTTCTGGAACGGGGATTCTTTGAATCGAATGACGACCGTAACGGATGTCTGCTCAATCCGAAGGAAATTACGCGGAAGCTTTACAGAATTATTATGAAGCTATGCGACTAGAAATTGATCCCTATGATCGAAGTTATATACTCTATAATATAGGCCTTATTCACACAAGTAATGGAGAACACACAAAAGCTTTGGAATATTATTTTCGGGCACTAGAACGAAACCCCTTCTTACCACAAGCTTTTAATAATATGGCCGTGATCTGTCATTACGTGCGACTATCTCTACTATAGAAAGAACAGAAAGAGCAAAAAAAATCTACTAGTAAAAAAAAGAGGCTTTCTACATATGCATCGTCCAAAACAACGATTTTTATCAGCTGTAGAAAAGAAAGAAACTTCATAGAAATCTAAATATGAAGAAAGATGCTGCGATACTATATTCTATGGATAAAAGATCTAATTGATAGAGGAAGCACCGTAAAGATCAATTAGCGAGATTTTTGGTCGATACAATAAGAACTGCTTACCTATGTCATAATATGAGACAAAAGCTCGGAATCCACTTATGTAACGGAGTCGACCCCCTGAAAGATTAAGCAGCGGTGTAGCATCAGATCCCAAAGATAGTAAGTCTTTTCTTTCTTATGAGGGAAGGTCTTTTTCAAAAATTCTATAGAAATTGATATATGAAATCGAGATAGTTACCTTTCAAAAAATTCGAATGAAAATAAAATAATAAAATTTAGAATGATAGTAGAATGCCTATGCGTTATTCTGCTGAAGGTGGGAGAAAAGATAAAACGGATTATTAAGCAAATCAAAATTCAAGTTTGAAACTCATGTAATTAACTTCTTTTGATTAACTCGAGAAAAAGGGACATCAAAAGAATTGACTGCTGAGCCGTATGAGGTAGGAAACCCTCAAGTACGGTTCTAAGGGAAGGAATTGACTGGCCTATTCCGACCGAGGAGAACAGGCCATTCAGCAGGGAGATTCTGAAATTGCGGAGGCTTGGTTCGATCAAGCCGCGGAGTATTGGAAACAAGCTATAGCACTTACTCCTGGAAATTATATTGAAGCGCAGAATTGGTTGAAGATCACAAGACATTTTGAATAAAATATTCGAATAAGATTCGAGCATTCTAGAATGTATATTTAGATAATGTAATGAATTTCGTCTAATTTATTGTTTGTTGTCCCCATTAATCAAACAAAACGAATCATTTATATGGGAAAACACGATTAAAGAATTTTATGAATTTCATTATACCCCTTCTAAGATTGTTCCGTTTGTCTGGTATTTCATAGGAATAAAATGAAAATTCAAGGATACATAGATGCAGACAGTAGAAAGTAGAAAATAGAGATTTTCTTTCATTTTAGAGATTTTTTTCTGTTACTGTTATTAATTTTTCTGTTACTGTTATTAAAACGAATAAAAGATGATACTTTTGAATACCTAAATTTCAATACGGAGACGTATTTTAGTAATGAATAATGACTTCTCGTCTGATTTGGAATAGAGTAATTAGAATAGTAATATGTTCTATGTAAATGGCCCAATCTAGGAACTTTGAATTAAGATAGGAATACGCTCGGTTGCACAAAAAAATGGTTTTTGCATCCATATCCATTCGAAGCTCGGAAAGGTCTGTCCGTTGAGCGCCCCGCGGCTATGTCATAATATAAATCCGAACACTTGCCCCGGATTTATTTCCAGATCATAGTTGCTATAGTGAATAACTAACGAAACTAGATAGATGGGAGATAGAAGAAAAAGAAACTAATTATAAACATCTCTCATAGGTTCACTAATCACTTGACTGTTGCTGTTGGCGAGTCTCTTTGTATGTGTTGTCCGGAAAGAGGAGGACTCAATGATTATTCGTTCGCCGGAACCAGAAGTCAAAATTTTGGTAGATAGGGATCCCGTCAAAACTTCTTTCGAGGAATGGGCCAGACCCGGCCATTTCTCAAGAACAATAGCTAAAGGGCCTGATACTACTACTTGGATCTGGAACCTACATGCTGATGCTCACGATTTCGATAGCCATACCAGTGATTTGGAGGAGATCTCTCGAAAAGTATTT